ATATATATTTATAATATATTATATTTATAATATAAATATAATAAATATATAAAATATATAAATAATAATAATGTTAATGTATATATTATATATGTTAATGTATATATTATATATAATATAAATAATAATATTAATAATCTAAAATATATAATAATAATATTAATAATCTATTATAGAATATATTATAGAATATAAATATATAATTATATATATAGTATAAATATTAATAAATATAAATAAATATTAAATATTAATAAATATAAATTTAAATATAAATTAAATATAAATTAATAATATTAATATATATTAATCTAGATTCTATAGAATCTAGATTCTATAGAATTTAAGATAATTTACTGGATTATAGATAATTTATAGAATTTATAAGATAATCTATATAAATCCATATATTCTAATCTAACACTATTTCTAATAACTAATAATGGGAATCAAAATATCTCTTCTTGTTTCGATAATAATTTTGATTTAATATAAAAACAAAAATTGTTTTGTTCGTTGGAACAAAAGAAGTACTGGCCCGGCCAGTACTTAACCAGGCCGGGTAAACGAACCCTTTAGTACAAAATAAAAGAAATAAGAAATTAAAGTATTCTTTCTATATGTCGAAATCTGTTTCGACTCATTATAAAAATTGAATTACTGATCAAATTCGTGGATATCTGACACTTTATCCATTTTTTTATGTGTTTTTATTACACTTTTTCTATATTTTAGTTATTAGATTTTTATCTATTGTTATTGTTCGAATTTCATTTAAAATGAAAGAAGTGAAGTATATATTCTTATTATATTCTAAGCTAAGTATATATTCTTATTATATATTATATATTTATATATTATTATTATATTTATATATTATATTCTTCTTATTATATATATCTTATTATATATATTATATTATATATTATATTTATATTCTTAATTATATTCTTATCTTATATATATATATATTACAATGATTACATTAATGATTACATTACTTTTTTTTTTTTAGATTACTTAATCTTATAATTAATAAAAAAGCAGTAAAATAAAAATTTTTCTCAATCTTGGCTTATCGTGTCACATCACACGATAAACTTTAATTTTTGAATGGGGAGAGGTGGCTGAGTGGACTAAAGCGTCGGATTGCTAATCCGTTGTACGAATTTTTCGCACCGGGGGTTCGAATCCCCCTCTCTCCGACCCACCTGATCACTTGAATTTTTATAATTTTGAAGAATTTTTTATTATTAATTTTATTTTATTTTTATGAAATTTTTATCTTTCTTTATCTAGTATCTATTCCATTTATTGATAGACTTACCTATGAAAAACTAAAAACGAATCTCATATCTTTTATCTTTTTTTATTCCTCGCGCCCAGGATTACGCCCCGGATCATTAGATAAGAATCCGAAGATGAAGAGAGAAACAAAGAATATTACTACTGTGTAAACGAAGAGTTTAAGAGTAAGCATTACACAATCTCCAAGATAAATAATATCATTTATTTTAAAAAGGAAATAGATCACCTATTTTACGACACACGCTATACATTAATATATTTACATTATTTTGATATGGCACTCTAAAGATTAAAAAAGTAAGTTTTTTAAATTAATTTTCACAAATTTATTTATAATGTAATACTAATGTAATAAGATTAGGATTTTTTCGTTAACAAAAATTTATTGTCATATCCATAATTAGATATTAGATATTGTATGGGATCTTAGAAAGAGAAGGTTAGAACAAAGGAAGAAATAAGCTGATAAAAAATCATCGCTCCCTTATTAAAATTTTAAATTAAATTCAATATATCAATATACAATATAAAATACCAGAATTTAGCTTTTTTAATCGAGGGTTCCTAATGTCAGACTTATCCGATCTTATTTATTTTTTGAATCAAAATATCATCTTTTTTTATCGAAGAAATCACGAATATAAATTGAATAGGGATTCATTTTTTATCGAAAACTTACGGCAGCTTGCCAAACAAAGGCTAAGAGAAAAAAGAGTACAGGGATAACTGGCATAACGTCTACGATTGGATTGAAAAAGGCATAAGCCTCGGGTAATTTGGCGAATAAAAAACTACTCGAATAAAGGTTAGAATTAAGACAGATACATATTAAACTAAAAGTATTAAACATAACAAACATTTTTTTCTTGTTCTTTAAAATGAAATTGAAATGATAATAAATTATCAGATTTGATTGAGTTGTTTTTATGAGATAAAAACAAAAAAGGTGGATAAAAGATAAAAAAAATCATTTTTTTCTTTTACTTCTCCTCAATCAAAAATACTTCCTTACATTCTACAATCAAGTTAAATTAAAATACTTAGAATATAAGGAATTCTACTTTCATACAATATCTTAATTGAATTTTATGTAATGATCAATGAATCTTTTTTATTCTATATCTACATATGTTGAATCCTAGGGACAACATGTCCTATATTTATTTTGGTTGGTTATTGACGAATAATCAATATTGGGCTTAGGTTTGATTAAAAAAAAAAAAAAAAAAATGGGGCGTGGCCAAGCGGTAAGGCAACGGGTTTTGGTCCCGTTACTCGGAGGTTCGAATCCTTCCGTCCCAGGTCGTTATTCATCATAAACGAGGGATTCTTATCTATTTAAATATAATTTAAATTCAAATTAAGGAATTCAAAATTTTTATGTTTAACGTTGGATAGAATGTGATCCAATCCTTTATTCTTAAATTTAATAATGATTCTTAGAATCATATCTTTCTTTTCATTAAAAAAATATTAAAATATTTCATTTTTATAATAAAATATTTAATAATTTAATATTTTTTATTGAATATTGAAATGAAATATTTAGTTTAGTATAAAGTTACTATAGTTATAGTTTTTATAATTAGTTTAAGTAGCTGAAAATCTTTAGCCATTCATGGGGATTTCTTTTTCATTTGAATAAAAGTAAAAATAAAAGATTTTTTTTCATGTGATTTTATTCATATGATAAAATATGGGGTTAATTTAAGTGAAATCCTTTTCGGACAAAAACTTACCTATCTATGGATAGGTAAGTGTGAATTTTTATATATCGGTTCAGCCAATGACTATTCATGATTCCATATTGAATCAATTGCATATGCTTCAAAAGAAAAATCAAGGGAGAGGGATGTTATGGTAAAACTTCGTTTGAAACGATGTGGTAGAAAGCAACGTGCGACTTGAAGGACATGATTGGCTGTGGATTTTTCCATCCATCATTTTCTATAGGAATGAAGATGCTCTTGTCTCGACATAGTTTGTCCTGCTAGGAACCTAATTTCATTTGCCTTAGGTTGGTAAATAAAAAGACTAATGGTATAGCATATGGTGGAGCTCGAGTAAAAACGATTGATTTATTTATCGGGAGAATAATCTAGGGTTAGTGACAATCAAAAAGTTAGACCAACTTTGTAAATAGATCATTAGTAAATAGATCATCAATAGAATATATAAATGGAGAGGTTAAAATTTTAACAAGTTTGAAATAAAAAAAAGTAAAATTTGTCGAAATTTTAAAACTGTTTTGATCAAAAGTGTATCACAAAGAAATCAATCTTTCGTATGATTGTTCTTTTTTCCATATAAAAAACAAAAGGTATGTTGCTGCCTTTTTGAAAAGGAGTAAGGATCACCAAAGTAATGTCTAAACCCAAAGATTTCACAAATCGTAAAGCAAAGACAACGAATTCCGGAACAAGTAAATACTAATTTCACTTGTCTCAACAATTGGATCAGAATGATAAAAAAAAAAATAGATCCTAAAGGAGACAAAAAAAGAAGTTAGAGACAGCTCAATAAATTATAAAGATTTCCTTTCGAACTCTTTTAAAGCTATCCAACTTGAGTTAGGAGTACGACTGATATTTTTTTTCTTTAAAGATATAATATAGTTATAGTTATAATATTAATATATAATATAGTATAAATAATATAGTATAAATAATATAATTAGAGAATATATAATAGAATATATAATAGAATATATAGTAATAATTATAGAATATATAGTATATAGAATAGAATTATAGAATTTCGAATCATCTTTTCTTGAGCCGTATGAGGCGAAAACCTCCTATACGTTTCTAGGGGGGGGGGTATCCTTTATCTACATCTATCCCAATGAGCCATCTATCGAATCGTTGCAATTGATGTTCGATCCCGAAGAGAAGGAAGAGATCTTCGAAAAGTGGGTTTTTATGACCCGATAAATAATCAAACTTATTTAAATGTTCCTGCTATTCTATATTTCCTTGAAAAGGGTGCTCAACCCACAGGAACTGTTCATAATATTTTAAGGAAGGCAGAACTCTTTAAATAAAGAATTTCGAGTTTATTTTGATCAGAATAAAAGTCATGAATCGAAAAAGCTAGTACCTATTCTTGTGTAATTCTTTATTCAAAGTTTGTTCTTTTCTTGTTCTATCTTATCTTATTCTTACTTAATTTAGTTTCTTTTATTTCTTTTTTCTTGTTGTGGAACCCCCCCTGGTGGGGGGGGGTAATCTTTCTTCTTGTATTTGTATTGTACCTTTATTTATTTTTATTTATTTTTTGATTAAGGAAACCTGATATTTTTATTTTGTTTTATATATTTTATATCTACCTTATTTTTTACGCTCAAATCTTTTATTTATCATTTGTGTTGTGCTAATCCAATATCTAATAATATACAATACAATATTCTATTTAATTATATTTTAATTATATTATATTTTTATATTATATTTATTAATTAATATTTATATTTTAATTTTATTTATTTAATTTTTTAAATATTAATATTTTTTTTAAGTCCATTCATATTGACAATGGCGTATCGAACAGATATAATTATCTCGTAGATAAATAGATCTTTTTATCTCCACTCCCTATTAGCATTTTCCTTCATTTTATTAAAATGGATGGGTTTGCTTGATTTCCTCTTCTGTATTTTATACTTTATACAAAATGGATTTTAACTAAATAAAAAATTGGAAAATCTTTGGTGGTTTGTCAATTTGCCAATTATATTTTGAATCTCTTGTTTTTTGAACCGGATCCTATTGATATTTTGTTGTTTCGATTTGTTTTCTTCCTAGTTCCATGTTTTGATGTAGTTGTGCAGTTCAATTCCATTTTTTTTTTTTTTTATTTTATTTTGATCATATCTACACATCATATAGATCCGGGTTGCTAACTCAACGGTAGAGTACTCGGCTTTTAAGTGCGACTATGATCTTTTACACATTTGGATGAAGGAAGGAATTCGTCAAGACTATTGGTAGAGTTTATAAGAACGCGACTGATCCTGAAAGGTAATGAATGGAAAAAAGAGCATGTCGTGAAATATGAAATCTAATTTTAATAAATAAAATGATCATAAAAAAATTTAATACTCATAATATAACATAAGAATTCTAGTTGGGTCTAGTGAATAAATGGATAGAGCCTTATGGCTCCAATTCGAGTAAGACGAAAAAGTAACGAGCTTATCTTCTTAATTTGAATTAATTTGAATGAGGACCCGATCTAATTAGACGTTAAAAATAGATTAGTGCCTGATGCGGGAAACGGTTCTCTTGTTAATTGTGAGTGGACCATTGATTCTTTTTTTTTTTCTTGAATCCTAATTATTCTTTATTTTAAATTTAAGACAGATGTGTACTAAGAAATAGTATACTGATAAAAAAATTATTCCAAGGTCAAAAGAGCGATCGGGTTGCGAAAATAAAGGATTTTATACCTTTTCCTTATTTTTCTTCTTGTTATTTTATATTTTCTTTATTTCTTTTATTGTTATTCTAGTTATATTAACAATAAATCCGATTGTATAGAAAGGGAAATAAAAAAGATCTGTTGATTGGGCTCTCTGTCTCCGGGGTATATATTCTTTATTTGTTCTTAACTTTTATATAATCTATATAATCTTTTTACCATTACGTTATTTACATCACAATCAATATAAATATAACAAGTATGTATTATGTATATATAATAAATATTTAATAAATATGTTAATAAATATGTATATATACATATAATTATTAATTATATTTATATAATAATATATAATAATATAATATAAAAATATAATATAAATAAAAATATAATATAAAATAAAATATAAAAGATATCTTAAAATAAATAAAATATAAATATAATTTTAAATAAATTTTAAATATAATAATTAATATATAATAATTAATAATTATAATAATTAATAATTATAATAATAATATATAAAAATATATAAATAATATAATTATAATAATATATTAATAATATATAAATATATAATAATATATAATATAATTATAATAATATATAATATAAATAATATAAATATAATTATAATAAATTATTAAATTATAATAATATAATATAATAATAAAGTATATAATTTTATAATAAAGATAAAGGATATATAAAAAAAATGTAATGTAATTGTATTACTGTAGTGTAATACTGTATATTACTGTATATACTAATAATACACTAATATACTACAGTGTTATTTATAGTTCTAGTATAGTATAAAAGTATAAAGAATATACTACGTATAATATACAATACACATACGCCGTTCTGACCATATTGCACTATGTTATCATTTAATAACAATAACACAAGAAGTGACTCCCTTTTTTGTTTTCATCAGTATAAATGTACGTAAATGTCAAAATTTTAAGTATATTAAAATTAAAAAAAGATGGATTTCGGCAACAAAACTTCCTATATCCGCTACTCTTTCAGGAGTATATTTACTCACTTGCTCATGATCATAACTTCAATAGTTTGATTTTTTACGAACCCGTGGAAATTATTGGTTATGACAATAAATCTAGTTTAGTACTTGTGAAACGTTTAATTACTCAAATGTATCAACAGAATTTTTTTATTTCTTCGTTTAATGATTCTAACAAAAAAGAATTTTGGGAGTACAATAATTTTTTTTCTTCTCATTTTTCTTCTCAAATGGTATCAGAAGGTTTTGGAGTCATTCTGGAAATTCCATTCTCGTCGCAATTAGTATCTTTTTATGAATCTTCTGAAGAAAAAAAAATACTAAAATATCATAATTTACGATCTATTCATTCAATATTTCCCTTTTTAGAGGACAAATTTTTACATTTGAATTATGTGTCAGATCTACTAATACCTCATCCCATACATCTGGAAATCTTGGTTCAAGTACTTCAATGCTGGATCAAGGATGTTCCTTCTTTGCATTTATTGCGATTTCTTTTCCACGAATATCATAATTTGAATAGTCTCGTTACTTCAAAGAAATTCATTTACGCCTTTTCAAAAAGAAATAAAAAATTACTTTGGTTCCTATATAATTCTTATGTATATGAATGCGAATATTTATTCCTATTTATTCGTAAACAGTCTTCTTATTTACGATCAACATCCTCTGGAGTCTTTCTTGAGCGAACACATTTCTATGTAAAAATAGAGCATCTTATAGTAGTGTGTTGTAATTCT